CCGTGGAAGTACATACCACTCAGCCAAAGAAAGATAATGGAGAGTTGCCCGAAATGGGCACTAAAGACTTTTCGAGATATTTCTTCCAAATCATTAGTATGACTATCAAAATCGTGAGCATCAGCATGTAGGTTCCAGATCCACGTAGTAGTATCAGGACCCTTAGCTAGGGTTCTTGAGAAATGACCCGGTCTGGCCCATTCCTCGAAAGACGTTTTTACGGGATCCCTATCCACTACAATTTTCACTTCTGGTTCCGGCGAACGAATAATCATTGAGTCCTCCTCTTTCCGGATAACACATACAAAGAGACCCGCCAATAGTCAAGTTTTTAGTGAACCTCTGAGAGATAGATATTTATGATCAGTTCCTTTCTTTCCTATCTCCCATTTATGTTTTTTTAGTTATTAACTAGAGCAATTATCATATTGAAGTCGATTTGGGGCAAGTGTTCGGATCTATTATGACATAGCGATTGGGCGCCCCGCGGACCCCTTAAAATATTTTAAACCCTTTCCATGGTGTAACAAAAAGACGATTTTCTTGTGGAACTTAATCTAATGTATTCACAAAAGTATTATTTATTGTATAAATAACTATATGAATCCACTTCCATGCAACATAATCTCTTATTAATCTATTATAAATTACGGAATCGTTGTTTATTAATAATTAATAGGATACATTAAGATATCCATTAGATTACATCAGATATCCATATTTAGCCATTACCTTAAAAAGAAGGTATCTTTTTTTATTTATATTCTTTTTCCATTGTGTTCCTACTATTTATTCTTATGAAATACTCTACAAAACAAATCTAAAATAAAATAATTTTATATTTTCGAAAAGGATATAATGAAATTCCTTGATTGGATCCTCTCAGAAAATGATCCATTTTATTTAATTGATGTACCCAACAACCAAATTAAAAAGAAAAGTGGTCTTATTCAAACCGCCTTGTGATCTTCAACCAATTATGTGCTTCTATATAATTACCTGGAGTAAGCGCTATAGCTTGTTTCCAATACTCAGCAGCTTGATCGGACCAAGCCTCCGCAATTTCAGAATCCCCCTGTCGAATGGCCTGTTCTCCCCGGTCGGAATAGGTAAGTAAATTCCTTTCCTAAGAACCGTACTTGAGAGTTTCCTATCTCATACGGCTCCACAATTAATTCTTTTGGCGTCCCATCTTACTTATCTAACTGAATTCCGTTTTTCAGAAATCCATTTCCTATTTTCTTGAGTTAACCAGAAGAAGTTAATTACATAAGTTTCAAACTCTAATTTTGATCAAGAAATTAGTTTTATCTTTTCTCCCACCTTCACTTCATAAGAATAAAATAGGGGTATCTTCCTATATAATATTAGAATTTTATGAAAGGTAACTATCTCGGTTTCATAGATGAAATGAAATTCATATAGAATTTTTGAAAAAGACTTTCTTACATAATAAAGAAAACTTACTATCTTTGGGATTTGATGCTACACCGCTGCTCAATACCTTAGTGGATCAACTCTATTACATAAGTTGATTCCTAACTCCCATATTATGAGATAAATAAGCAGTTCTTTTTGTGTCGATCCAAAACGAATTGATCTTTACGGTGCTTTCTCTATCAATTGGATCCTTTATCCATAGAATATAAATATATAGGCTGTACCCATTTTTTTGGGTTCTGCAAAGTCTTTTTCCTTGCTACAGCTTCTAAAAATCGTTCTTTGGACGATGCATATGTAGAAAGCCTTTTTTCTAGTAAATACTAGAAATTTGATCTTGTTTACTTATTTCTATAGTGAAGATAGTCGCACGTAATGACAGATCACGGCCATATTATTAAAAGCTTGTGGTAAGAACGGATTTCGTTCTAGTGCCCGAAAATAATATTCCAAAGCCTTCGTATGTTCCCCGTTGCTTGTGTGTATAAGTCCTATGTTATAGAGTATATAACTTCGGTCATAGGGATCAATTTCTAATCGCATAGCTTCATAATAATTCTGTAAAGCTTCCGCATAATTTCCTTCCGATTGAGCCGACATTCGTTACGGTCGTTCATTCTACTCCGTTCCAGAACCGTACGTGAGATTTGCATCTCATACGGCTCCTCCTCTCTGTGCATATTAAAGACGAATAATCTATAGAAGCAAAATTTAAATATTTTTCATTATGAACTGACAGGGGCTAGTATTTTTACAAGAAATTTCTAGCCAGCCTTCCTGCAAGAGCTTTCATTTTTTCTTAACACCACTCATATGAATGCCAGATAAAAAAGGGTAACTCCAACAATTTCTTTGTCCTCAACGTCCCTTATTTTCAGGAATTAAGCACTTCAACGATCTTCGATGGTTATACGGGTATCCAAAGTACGAACGAGATGGATGTTTGTTGTCCTAACCATTCTTATTAGTCCCGATACCGGCGAGGAAAAGGGGTAGTTTATAACAAAGTTTTAATACTGTTGATTCCTGGGCGTGGTGCTTCTTCCCCTATGCTACCTATTGGTACTAGTATAGTAAGTAAGAGTGACCTCCAATACAGAAACCTATAGGTGTAACCTTTTGCTCAATACTTAAATAAAAAATTGAAGCATCTGAGGCTGCATCAATCGAGGATACACGACAGAAGGAGTTGTTCCATCTCCAAACTTTACCTTCATCAAGCGAAGCGTAGTTTTATTTCAATAATTTTATCTTTCTATCTTGAATAATGGTTCTTTATCGTAAGACTTTTGAAGGTAAAAAAAAAAAAGAATCAAATCGCACCATCTCTGTAATAGGTAAATGCCTCCTTTTCCCCTGAAGTTGTCGGAATTATTTGCAATAATATATTGGCTAGAATGGAGAAGGTCTTATCAATAAAATTTCCATTTATACGAGATCTAGGCATAATTAGCAATCCATTTTAAATTTTTTTCATTTCCCTCGAGGAAAGTGATCCCACAAATAAAAGAATTATTTATATTATTTATAGAGTACGAAATAACATAAAAACAGACTAATTCTAAAAAAAAATGGACTTTCTTTCTCTACTAATAAAATTGTTTATTTTTGAAGAATAAGACATAATAACTATTTTTATCGGATTCCGTTTTATACTATTTTAGTTTTTACCCTAGTTAAGTAGTATACCAATGAACAGAAATCTAACTATTTCATATAAGTTAAAGAATCAAGAGCTTTATTTTCCTATGGATTCTGCTTATTAGAAATCTTTTTCTTTTATATAATTTTTATTTTTGTTTTTTTCTATTATAACGGATTGGCTATACTTAGACTGCAAAAATATGAAAAACTAGCTATTCCATTGGTTTTTGATCAATAATAAGATTATGCCGGAAAGATGGCCGAGCGGTTCAAGGCGTAGCATTGGAACTGCTATGTAGGCTTTTGTTTACCGAGGGTTCGAATCCCTCTCTTTCCGTTTTTGTAACTTCACCAATTCGTCAACGTTACCGTCCACAATGTAATGTATCAAATAACAATCCATAACATTATTTATTATTTATATTCCATCCAATAGTAAAACCCCATAGGTATTCCACATTATTAATGGTATGCAAAATAAAAGGGTACTGGAAAAGTTGATCGAGTATTACCTTACCGCTGTAATACGTAAAAGGGGATTTAGGACCTTAATTTCCTTTTAAAAAAGGGGAAAAGTTATCCGAACGTCGTTTTCGTTAGGCTCAAGTCTGACGGGAATAATATTCTACGACTAACAACTCATTAATTTTCAAACCGACCGATTTACTATCTATTATTTGATTTACGAACCCTTTATATTGGGATGAGTCCACAGTCAAATGTTGTGGCAATTCCTCGCGTAAGGATAAGTCAATATAATTTTGAACCAGAGCTTTCGATCTTTGGTTATCTTTTGTAGTAATAATATCTCGGGGTTTGCAACGATAACTTGGTATATTTACTATACAACCATTAACTAAAATATGTCTATGATTAACTAATTGCCTGGCTCCAGGAATGGTCGAAGCCATACCCAATCGAAAAATAATATTATCCAAGCGCATCTCGAGTAATTGTAATAAGACCTGACCTGTTGACCCTTTTGCTTTTCCAGCGATATGCACATATCTAAGTAATTGTCGTTCTGTAAGACCATAATGAAAACGCAATTTCTGTTTTTCTTCTAAACGAATACGATATTGTGATCTTTTCCCAGAACGCAATTGGTTTTTAGGATCATTTCCGGATCTAGGTCTTTTACTAGTGAGTCCCGGTAAAGCCCCCAGACGGCGTATTTTTTTGAAACGAGGTCCTCGATAACGAGACATAAAGACTCCTTTTTTTTTATTGAAATTTTTATTTCAATATTTAATTTTAATAATAAATCGAAATTCAAACTGAACTAAATAGAAATAAAAGAATAAACAAAATGAAATCCACTGAAATACTATAAAAAATACTAGAAAATAGAAGAAGTGGAACGTTGTTCCTAAATGAAAAGAATTGTATCAATATATTGTATCCATATTAAGATAGATTATATATAAGAAGTTAAGGCTACGTTTTATGGTTTGTTCCATAAATACCGAATTTATCCAATCCCTCTTTTTTTCATACTTGAAAGTTATTGCGACAGAAAAGACGAGTAACTTTCTATTTGAAGAAAAAGAGAGATTTTTTTCAATATTTCGATAGATTTTCTATCAATTATGGAAAAAATAGAATAAAAAAATAAAAAGAAAGCCGGCTATCGGAATCGAACCGATGACCATCGCATTACAAATGCGATGCTCTAACCTCTGAGCTAAGCGGGCTGACAGAAAATGAACAGAAATAATGGATAGGAACTTAATAAACCTCAAGGATCTTAGTTACTATATATTCTATTTTTTATTATTTTTGTTATTAAGATTATATTATTATTTAAGATTATATTATTATATAATATAGCACTAATTCTTAATATAGCACTAATTCTTAATTATTATATTTTAAGAATTACTTTTTAATGGATTTACATTTTTTTATATGTCATTATATTCCAATCTTAAAAATATATCATTCTATATAAGATAAGATAATAAATAATAAGAATATAAGATAATAAATAATAAGAATATATAATGGATCATTAATATAAAATATATTTTTTTGTGTTCCTTTTTGAAATTTGAAAAAAAAAAATAGAAAAAAAGAGTAGAATAAAGGTGGAATCCAGATCAGAAAGGGCTAGCACGAAAAAAATAAGGATAAGTATCGATCCTTCCAGTATTATAAATTAAGCTGGAAAAATGCAAAAAGAGAGAACCCATAAATCAGATGCAAGATATATCTATCTATATTGAATTGTAGATACATCAATGATAGAATCCTTTTTAATTGGAACAAAAACAAATATAGCTTATTCCGTAGAGATGAAATGAAAAAGGGTAAGTATACTTTTTCGATATAAGAATCGATATTTCATTAAATTAGGGGTTCCAATTAAAAAAGCGGGGGAGGTCACAACGGAACGGGGAGATAAATTCTGGTTTCAAAACAAAGAAAGGGGGATATGGCGAAATAGGTAGACGCTACGGACTTGATTAGATTGAGCCTTGGTATGGAAACCTACTAAGTGTTAACTTCCAAATTCAGAGAAACCCTGGAATTAAAAATGGGCAATCCTGAGCCAAATCCCTGTTTTGAGAAAAAAGAGTTTAGTTTCTATATTTCTAATTTTATATAGAAATTCTAATAATTTAAAAAAGGGGTAGGTGCAGAGACTCAATGGAAGCTGTTCTAACAAATGAAGTTGCTTGTGTTGGTAGCAGGAATCCTTCTATGAAAATTACGGAAAGGGAGGATGACCCTATATACCTAATACTGGCATAGCAAATGATTAATCATAATCACGACTTCAATTTAGAATTTTTTTATTTTTATATAGAATTTCATTCAATTCTATGAAAAATTTACGAGTTATTATAAATCTATGAAATTCAAGTTGAAGGAGGAATCTGATATTCAGTGATCAAATCATTCATTCTGGAGTCTTATTTATCATTAAAACAAAAATGATTAATCGGACGAGAATAAAGAGAGAGTCCCGTTCTACGTGTCAATATTGACAACAATGAAATTTATAGTAAGAGGAAAATCCGTCGACTTTAGAAATCGTGAGGGTTCAAGTCCCTCTATCCCCAATAAAAATAAATTTGACTTCCTATTCCGTTAGTAGTTCGAAATCCTCTACATTTCTCATTCACTCTACTGTTTCTACTGTTTCCAAATAAGTATGAACGTAAATACTTTTATTCGATCCAAGCTTTTAGTTAGGTATATTTTTAGTTAGGTATATACAATATATGTATATGCGCGATGTATATGCGCGATGTATATGCGCGAATCTACATATATATACAAGTATATACAAGTAATTCCATTGCATAGTCCATAGCATTACCTTACATTTATCAAAGAAAGTCCTCTTTTTTTTAGTCCCTTTAATTGACATAAACATGCAGATTCTAGTAGAATAATATGCGAAAAGAGGCCGTCGGGATAGCTCAGTCGGTAAAGCAGAGGACTTAAAATCCTCGGTTGGGATAGCTCAGTTGGTAGAGCAGAGGACTGAAAATCCTCGTGTCACCAGTTCAAATCTGGTTCCTGACATGTGATTCATATATGGATATTTATTCCAATTCAGAAAGACTTGGATATTCTAGTCTTATAACATGATACATATTTATACATCTAAAAGATCTATACCTCTATTTTTCTAGGTATTATCATAGTAAAGTATTGTCATAGTAAAAAAAATTATCTTTTCTTTTTTTTTTCATTCAATGAGCATCTTGTATTTCATAAAAATTGGGAGTAATATAGTCTTTACGTAAAGGCCAGCCTATCCAACTTTCAGGCATTAAAATACGTTTAAGGCGTGGATGATTTTTATAAAAAATTCCCAACATATCATAGGATTCCCGTTCTTGAAAATCGGCACTTCGCCAAATCCAGAAAACAGATGGCATTTTTGGGTTCCTTCTTGGGATAAATACTTTTATGCATACCTCTTCCGATGGATCTATACCATACTGTATTCTTGTAAGATGATACACACTAGCTAATGATCCGCCAGGTGATACATCATAAGCACACTGACAGCGTAAATAATTGTAACCATAAACATATGAAATGACAGCAATGGAGTCCCAATCCTCTGGTTTTATTTGTAAAGTCTCTATTCCTTGGTAATCAAAACCTAAAGACCTATGAACTAGCTCATGCTTGACTAGCCAAGCGGATAAACGACCCTGCATCTTTTTAGTCTCTCCCACATTTGTATTTAATTTGTATTTATATGATGATTTCATATTTACAATGAAATTTATAAAAATTGACCATTTTATTTCGTTACAAATAAAAACTATTTGCCTAATTTACCAATTCGTGGGAAAATTTTGAGTTTTTGGATTTGAAAAATGTTTCATAAGATATCTCTGAAGTAGATGATGATTTATAGAGCAATCTTTGATCATAATTTCCCGTATGAATACTTGGTCGAACATAAAACTTGTGATTGATAGTAAAACATCTATTTTCTTGTTGAAACCCAATTTTATCCTCATGGATTTCCCGAGATATCTTCTTACGAAGTTTCGTTATAGCATCGATAACGGCCTCTGGTTTAGGCGGACATCCGGGCAAATAGACATCGACAGGAATTAGTTTATCGACTCCCCGAACGGTACTATAAGAATCCGTACTGAACATCCCCCCTGTAATAGTACAGGCACCCATAGCAATGACATATTTTGGTTCAGGCATTTGCTCATATAATCTGACTAAGGAGGGAGCCATTTTCATTGTTACTGTACCAGCTGTTAAAATAAGGTCTGCTTGTCTAGGACTTGATCTTGGTACTAATCCATAACGATCAAAGTCAAATCGTGAGCCTAGTAATGAAGCAAATTCGATGAAACAACAACTAGTACCATATAAAAGTGGCCATAAACTGGATAGTCTTGACCAATTCGAAAAATCATTTAATGTAGTTGAAATAACAGAATTAGGAATTGTTTGGTCCACTAATGGAAATTCAATCAAATTTATAACAGTCTCCATGTCATTCTTTACTTTCTTTTTTTTATCTGAATATTCAGATTCAGGAGCTAATACCATTCCAATGCGCCTTTTCGCCATGCATAAACTAAACCAGTAATTAGGATAAGCACAAAAATGAAAGCTTCTATAAATACGGATACACCCAATACATCGAAACTCATTGCCCATGGATAAAGAAAAACGGTTTCAACATCAAAAACAACAAAAACTAGAGCAAACATGTAATAACGAATTCGGAATTGTACCCAAGCGTCCCCCATGGGTTCTATACCCGATTCATAACTAGAGAACTTCTCTGTTCCTTCACTAATCGGGGCTAAAACCCCGGAAATTGCAAATGCCAAGATAGGAATAACACTTGATATTATCAAAAATGCCCAAAAAATATCATATTCGTAAAGCAGAAACATAGAAGCACTCCTATTAATATGTACTATACTGAATTACTCTATTCGAATTGAAATTGTCAATTCACCCGGAACTTATTAGGCGAAATTCCCATTTTTTTCTTTTTTTTTTTTTTTTTATGAATTTTCCATGCAATGCAATATGTCTATAAATTCAACGGAATTTCACTTATATTTGAATTCTATTTATAATAATTATAATATAATAATTTATATATTATAATATTTATATATTTAATATTTATATATTAATATTATTTATATATTAATATTATACTGTAGACATATCATGCTTTTACACAAACAAAACTCTCTCTCCTTGGATTATCTTCTTGTCTTATATTTTTATATTTTTATTTCTCAATTTTTTTTTATTAATCGTTGAATCGAGAGGAATCTTTACTTACATATACAAACTCTTATATACCAAAATTTGAAACTTTTAGTCTTTACTATACTGGTCCTTTGAAAAATAATAACAATAAAATTTTAAAATTTTTTTTTTGGAACAAAAGAGTCATTCCATTACAAATTAATTTATAGTACTAAAAAAAAAATACTTGTTTATTACTTCAATAACACTTAGTAAGAATAAGCAATGGGTTAAGTTTTGTTACAAGAAAAAGGTTTTTTGAAACAAAACAGTCTAACACAATGTTATAATCAAATGTAATAAATGATCTACATAAATAAGATATAAATAAGATACCTTTACTCTAATAGAAAGAATCACGTTTTATTGAAACCGAAAGATTCCACAGACAGACCAGACCCATAGACGGACCAATCAACATTTCTATTTTTATTTTTTATTTTTATATATTATTTTTTATTTTTATATATTAGAAATAGAAAGAAATCCAAGTAAGATTTTTTCATGTCGTGTACAAATTCGCATTGAAAAGAAAATGATTTCTTACTATGAAGAATTTTGTTTCGTATAATTGAATAAATTTTTTTTTTTTTGCAACATGAAATGAAAGAGACAATATACAGAATGGGTAGAAGATAAATTTCTCTTAGCTTGATCTATGGTTTAAAATGGAAACCCTAGGTTATAAACTAATTTACCAATTGCAAAGACCCATAAGATTAATTACGGATCCAACAAGAAACTATAGAAATATGGAGTTCTTTAATCTCAAATCTTATCTTGTATTTCTATCTTATATATATATAGTTATATATATATAGATATATAGTTTCTATATATATATATATAGATATATAGTTTCAATTATAAATAAGGTATGTACATTCTATACATATTTATTGATATACTTTATTTAATTTATATAAAAATTGATATAAAAAAAAAGATATATGCAAATACTAGAATAAAGGCGGAAAGAAAGGCAGATGTTCGCTCATTCTTTATTTTATTCGGCTCAATCCTTTTTTTAGTAAAAGATTGGGCCGAGTTTTTTAATTGCACTTAGGAGAACAAACGGTAATTACGGAATTATGCACGCTTATCTAGTTTAGTCAATAGTGTCTACCGGTTTGAATTCGAATTTGATCTCTTTCCACACTTCACAAGCAGCGGCAAGTTCCGGACTCCATTTAGCAGCTTCACGTATAATTTCATTACCTTCACTAGCTAGATCACGCCCTTCATTACGAGCTTGTACACATGCTTCTAAAGCCACTCGATTAGCTACAGCACCTGGTGCATTTCCCCAAGGGTGTCCTAAAGTTCCTCCACCAAATTGTAGTACAGAATCATCCCCAAAGATCTCGGTTAGGGCAGGCATATGCCAAACATGAATACCCCCAGAAGCCACGGGTAAAACACCTGGCATAGAGACCCAATCCTGAGTGAAGAAAATACCGCGGCTTCTGTCTTTTTCAATATAATCATCGCGTAATAAATCAACAAAACCTAAAGTCATCTCACGTTCACCTTCTAGTTTACCTACTACTGTACCAGAGTGAATATGATCTCCACCAGACATACGTAATGCTTTAGCTAGTACACGAAAATGTATACCATGATTCTTCTGTCTATCAATAACCGCATGCATTGCGCGGTGAATGTGAAGAAGTAAGCCGTTGTCTCGGCAATAAAAAGACAAACTCGTATTTGCGGTGAATCCCCCTGTTAAGTAATCATGCATTACGATAGGGACTCCCAATTCCCTTGCAAATACTGCCCTTTTTATCATTTCTTCACATGTACCTGCAGTAGCATTTAAATAATGCCCTTTGATTTCACCTGTTTCAGCTTGTGCTTTATAAATAGCCTCGGCACAAAATAAGAAACGATCTCTCCAACGCATAAATGGTTGTGAGTTCACGTTCTCATCATCTTTGGTAAAATCAAGTCCACCGCGTAGACATTCATAAACAGCTCTACCGTAGTTTTTCGCGGATAATCCCAATTTTGGTTTAATAGTACATCCCAATAGAGGACGACCATACTTATTCAATTTATCTCTCTCAACCTGGATTCCGTGAGGTGGGCCTTGGAAAGTTTTAGAATAAGCAGGAGGAATTCGTAGATCTTCCAAACGTAGAGCTGAAAGAGCTTTGAACCCAAATACATTACCCACAATCGAAGTAAACATGTTAGTAACAGAACCTTCTTCAAAAAGGTCTAAAGGATAAGCTATATAGGCAATAAATTGATTTTCAGTACCAGCAACAGGCTCGATGTGGTAGCATCGCCCTTTGTAACGATCCAAGCTAGTAAGCCCATCAGTCCACACAGTTGTCCATGTACCAGTAGAGGATTCGGCAGCTACTGCAGCCCCTGCTTCCTCAGGTGGAACTCCAGGTTGAGGAGTTACTCGGAATGCTGCCAAGATATCAGTATCCTTGGTTTCATATTCAGGAGTATAATAAGTCAATTTGTAATCTTTAACACCAGCTTTAAATCCAGCACTTGCTTTAGTCTCTGTTTGTGGTGACATAAGTCCCTCCCTACAACTCATGAATTAAAAATTCTCACAATGACAAGGTCTACTCGACATGAACTAGGTATGAATGAAACCTTTGAAAAAAAAAAGATTCAAAAAATTTTCAACTAAACTAATATTTTCAACTAATTTCTAAACTAATATTTTCAACTAATTTAATTAATAAGACCATATATTTGATTCACCAAATACATCATTATTGTATACTCTTTGATATGTATGGCGCAACCCAATACCTGTTTTGCAAGTTTATAATTTTGGAAAACCCTCTTTTTATTTGAATTTCAATATATAATATACTAAGAGAAATTTTCTCTTGACACTGATATACCTTGTATATGTAAATCCTAGATGGGAAAATAAGCATAATTCATCCATAAAAAGATATAAACCAAGAATGAACTAAAATCCATATCAAAAAAAGAAATAACAATAACCAATGAAAAATAATGAATGAATTCCAAATTGAGTTTAGGTTCGAATTCTATAGGTAATAGAACCCTAATATGGCTGAAATTATGTATAATGATAGAAAAAAGATACATACTTCTGCATTCATTTAATTTATATTTGCTATTTTATTGATACTTTAAAATTGATATGGTTGGTTGAACTTGAAAATGGAATGATTCAATGAGAAAACGATTGAATTCCTTTTGGTCGGTTGGATGATACTGACTAAATCGAGTGTTAACTTCCTTATTGATTCCATTCCTTATTGATTCCATTCCTTATTGAATTAATCGATCAATTTGCTATCGGATATTTTCAATTCAAAAGTATTCCCAATAAATTTTGACATATTTTACTTTATCATGATTATGAGAATCAATCTTACCACTTCTGATTCTACAATTTCCCCACTGGAAGAAAAAAACCTAGGGCGCGTTGTTCAAATTATTGGCCCAGTACTGGATGTTGCCTTTCCTCCGGGGAACATGCCTAATATTTATAATGCTTTGGTAGTTAAGGGTCGAGAGACTGTCGGTCAGCAAATTAATGTGACTTGTGAGGTACAGCAATTATTAGGAAATAATCGAGTTAGAGCTGTAGCCATGAGTGCGACAGATGGTTTGACGAGAGGAATGGCAGTTATTGATACAGGAGCTCCATTAAGTGTTCCGGTCGGTGGGGCTACTCTGGGGCGAATTTTCAACGTTCTTGGAGAGCCCGTTGATAATTTAGGTCCGGTAGATACTCGCACAACATCTCCGATTCATAGATCTGCACCTGCCTTTATACAATTAGATACAAAATTATCAATCTTTGAAACTGGTATTAAAGTAGTGGATCTTTTAGCTCCTTATCGTCGTGGAGGAAAAATTGGACTTTTCGGGGGGGCTGGAGTGGGTAAAACAGTACTCATCATGGAATTGATCAACAACATTGCTAAAGCTCATGGAGGTGTATCCGTATTTGGAGGAGTAGGCGAGCGGACTCGTGAAGGAAATGATCTTTACATGGAAATGAAAGAATCTGGAGTGATTAATGAACAAAATATTGCAGAATCCAAAGTAGCTCTAGTCTATGGTCAGATGAATGAGCCCCCGGGAGCACGTATGAGAGTTGGTTTGACTGCCCTAACCATGGCAGAATATTTCCGGGATATTAATGAACAAGACGTGCTTCTATTCATTGATAATATCTTTCGATTCGTTCAAGCTGGATCAGAGGTATCCGCTTTATTAGGTAGAATGCCTTCCGCGGTGGGTTATCAACCTACCCTTAGTACGGAAATGGGATCTTTGCAAGAAAGAATTACTTCTACCAAAGAAGGATCCATAACCTCTATTCAAGCGGTTTATGTACCTGCAGACGATTTAACTGACCCGGCCCCTGCCACGACATTTGCACATTTAGATGCTACTACCGTACTCTCAAGAGGATTAGCTGCCAAAGGGATTTATCCGGCAGTAGACCCTTTAGATTCAACATCCACTATGCTCCAACCCTGGATCGTTGGCGAGGAACATTATGAAACTGCGCAAAGAGTTAAGCAAACTTTACAGCGTTACAAAGAACTTCAGGACATTATAGCTATCCTTGGTTTGGACGAATTATCCGAAGAAGATCGTTTAACCGTAGCAAGAGCACGAAAAATTGAACGTTTCTTATCACAACCCTTCTTCGTAGCCGAAGTATTTACGGGTTCCCCAGGAAAATATGTAGGTCTCGCAGAAACAATTAGAGGGTTTCAACTGATCCTTTCCGGAGAATTAGACAGTCTTCCCGAGCAGGCCTTTTATTTAGTGGGTAACATCGAGGAAGCTACCGCGAAAGCTATGACCTTAGAATAGAAGTGGAGAGCAAATTGAAGAAATGACTTTAAATCTTTGTGTACTGACCCCTAATCAAACTATTTGGGATTCCGAAGTGGACGAAATTATTTTACCTACTAATACTGGCCAAATTGGTGTATTAACAAACCATGCCTGTGTTGCCACAGCCGTAGATATAGGTCTTTTGAGAATACGCCGCAACGGCCAATGGTTAACAGTGGCTCTAATGGGCGGTTTCGCTAGAATAGGTAATAATGAGATCACCATTTTAGGAAATGATGCGGAGATGAGTACTGATATTGATCCACAAGAAGCTCAGCAAGCTTTTGAAATAGCAGAAACCAACTTGAGTAAAGCAGAAGGTAAGAGACAAATAATTGAGGCAAATCTAACTCTCAGACGAGCTAGAACGCGAGTGGAGGCTAGCAATGCCATTTCCTAGGCTTGAGATAATGAGAAAAAGTTCTCGTTATTTATACTTCGTATTTTCTATTTTGATTCCGCTAATTCAATACAATCAAGTATAATCTGAGACAATAAAAAAAGATGCGTAAAAAACTTATTGGATACCGTGGGTTCCGGTATCTAATAAGTTATACCTACTATTGGATTTGAACCAATGACTCCCGCCGTATGAAAGCAATACTCTAACCACTGAGTTAAGTAGGTCTTTAGAACTAAAAAAAAAAAAAGGGACCCACCGCTTCGTGAATTATATCTGGAATATTACTTTTAAGCAATACCCATCCATTCTTAACAAGAAATGAAAAAACAAGAAATGAAAAAAGGATTCGAGAAATATTTTGTAGATCTTTGTAGATCATAGAATATGCATCTTGACAAGAAATTATCAATATGGTAAGATATCTATGACAAGGGCTATAGCTCAGTTGGTAGAGCAACTCGTTTACACGTGCGCCAATGCTTTTCAAGAAAGTACATTATGCAATCAATCCATTTTGTTTTATTGAGAAATCGATGTCTTACTCCAAGGATTCGAAAGAACAAGAGAACAATAGCCTGACAAAGATTTATTTGGTTCAATCCGAATTTAGATTCAAATTTGGACGCCAAATGGAAACCATCATTGATTCGAAAATTGATAAGGTGAATATCCAGTCTATTCAATGCTAGGCATAATTGAGTATAAGAGCCTCAAAAAAACCTCTTGTCGTCCTATGAACTTTAAGGTGTATGAAGTCTCATATTTGACTCTTGAAGCATACGATAGAGACTCCATTTAACTTATTAAGTTGAATCTAGGCCGGAGGCAGACCTACGTCAAGGTAACCTTTTTTGAAACACTTTGGTATTGCTTTTGGATCAGAATTCAAATAATGAACCAGAGCACATGGAGCCATCTCACTATCTTCTTACTTTTCCTGTGAAAATAAGAAAGAAAAAATATGGTTAACTAACGGATCTTATCATCAGTTGATGAAAGAGCCCAATGCAACAAAATGCATGTTGGGTCTTTGAAACAGTTCGAATCATTTAGATACTAATTAGTTTGATCTGTTTTACCGAGAAGGTCTACGGTTCGAGTCCGTATAGCCCTATGGATTGGATTCCATTTACACTATTTATTCGTATTTTATTTTTATAGTTTTCATTTCATCATTAGTGCTTAACGGGTTGGTGTTGACTCACTTGATTAGTCCATAGAAATGGAAACATTACCACAAACTTGTATAAATCCGTAGAAAATGCAATAAAAATGCAATGCATTTCGATGGATTCAATCCAATTCCTATTTTTCAAATCAAAAAATCTCGTACAAAAAAATCTGCTCTTATTCATTAATCTTCGTGAGTGAATTGTATATAACTTTTTCCTCTCCATGATCAAAGGATTGGTGAGACACCTTTACTTTGGTATATCTAATCCTTGTCAATTTTAGAATTCCAAAATATAACAAGATCTTGGTTAAATAGCTTAACCCCAATCGAATTGAAAAGCAAATTCAAATTGCACGGATTTCGTGCCCCCTCCCCTTTTCAATTGAAATACCCTGTTCATTTTTCTAAATATAAATAAATGAGTCCTATCCTAAATGTATTAAAGTCCGCGCCTTCTTGCCTTCTTACATGAGTTGAATTACTCTAGGTATAAGGCTTTTCTTTCACTACGCATTCGTTATTAGTTAACTATCTTACTAATTAGATTTAGATCCATTTAATTAGGATGGGAAATCCAATAATAAAAGAATTATTCATCGAATGACTATTTATTTATTCTATTTTCAAAAAAAAAAAGGCAAGAAGAAGCTATGGAAAAATGGTGGTTCAATTCAATATTTCATAACAAGGAGTTAGAACACAAATGTGAACTAACTAAATCCATGTGTAGTTTTGGTCCTATTGGGCATACTAGTGAAAATGAGGACCCTGTTTTAAATGATATAGATAAAAGGATTTCTAGTTGGAGTGATAGTACGAGTTTCTATTGTTCTAATGTGGATCATTTATTTGATATTAAAGACATTTGGAGTCTGATCTCCGATGACACTTTTTTAGTTAGAGATAGTAATGGCGACCGTTATTTCGTATATTTGGATATTGAAAATAGTATTTTTGAGATTGACAATTCTAGTTCTTTTATGAATGAACTTGAAAGTGCTTTTGATAATTATCTTAATTCTAGTTGTCTGAATAGTGGATCTAAAAGTAAAAATCGTTACATGTATGATACTCAATTTAGTTGGAATAATCACATTAATACTTGCATTGATAGTTATCTTCGTTTTGAAATCAGTATTGATAGTTACATTTCGGGAGATACTTACAATTACAGTGATAATTATATTTCTAATTTCATTTGTAGTGAGAGTGGAAGTTCTAGTCTGACAACTAGTGGTAATAGCAGTGATTTTTATATAAGAGGAAGATCTAATGATTTTGATATAAATAAAAAATACAGACATTTATGGATTCAATGCGAAAATTGTTATGGATTAAATTATAAAAAATTTTTAAGATCAAAAATGCATATTTGTGAACAGTGTGGATATCATTTGAAAATGAGTAGTTCAGATAGAATCGAGCTTTTGATTGATCCGGGAACTTGGGATCCCATGAATGAAGATATGGTATCTATGGACCCTATTGAATTTCATTCTGAGGAGGAACCTTATAGAGATCGTATTGATTCTTATCAAAAAAAGACCGGTTTAACTGAAGCTGTTCAAACAGGCATAGGTAAACTAAATGGGATTCGAATAGCAATCGGGGTTATGGATTTTCAGTTCATGGGGGGTAGTATGGGATCCGTAGTAGGCGAGAAAATAACCCGTTTGCTCGAATATGCTACTAATAGATCTCTACCTGTTATTATTGTGTGTGCTTCTGGAGGAGCCCGCATGCAAGAGGGGAGTTTGAGTTTAATGCAAATGGCTAAAATTTCTTCTGCTTCATATAATTATCAATTAAATAAAAAATTATTCTATGTATCAATCCTTACATCTCCTACAACTGGTGGAGTTACAGCCAGTTTTGGTATGTTGGGAGATGTGATTATTGCTGAACCTAATGCCTACATCGCATTTGCAGGTAAGAGAGTAATTGAACAAACATTGAATAAAACTGTACCCGATGGCTCACAAGCGGCTGAGTATTTATTCCATAAAGGCTTATTCGATTTAATCGTACCACGTAATCTGTTAAAGGGTGTTCTGAGTGAGTTATTTCAACTCCATGGTTTCTTTTCTTTGAATTAAAAAATTAAAGTTAAGTTCCATATATTTATAGCGAATGACCAAGTATTTCTAATTAACCGAAATAAAAAAGTAAGTAAGAAGAATATTTCCTAGGTCACAAAAATTCCGCTTGTAATGTAATATGTAATAAGAGTAAAAAATTTTCGAATAATTCTTTTTACTTATTATATCTGAGTCTTATCTTAATTTATTGAAATTTTTATATTATTTTCATTACATTAATATTAACTATTTATAATTCTATATTGTATTTAATCTTTTAGTATTTAATCTAATTCCACCAAATCTAAAATAATTAATAAAAGGATTATATATTATTATGTGAAAATAGAAATAATATTTGAAATAATATGAAATAATACATAAAGCAATGTATAATAACAATATATATGGGGAAAATAGAAAATAAAAAAATAGGGAGTAGAAGTTATTTCCATATTCTATTTTTCGAGAATCCAACCTTTTTTTGAAATCCCTGTATTAGATTAATTAGAGTCGTGAATTCTTAATCCAATTTTTAAGATAAAAAGTAGAGAAAAAAAATTTATTAAAGTGAATTATCACCCATATTCGTGGAGAAAGATAATAGGTATACTTAATTTAGTTGCACATTCCTTGCACTTATTAACTACTTAATATTATTTATAATGGATATACTTATCATAAGATATCTTTCCTTATAAAAGGTACAAATATTAAACCGAGGAATCCATTCTATGACAGATCTCAACTTACCCTCTATTTTTGTGCCGTTAGTAGGCCTTGTTTTTCCGGCAATTGCAATGGCTTCTTTATTTCTTCATGTCCAAAAAAATAAGATTGTCTAGATACGATCGGACTAAATCTCATCAATTTATTTCAACAATAGATCAAAATACGGGTTTCCATTTAGTGTACTATGGTACGATATGTAATACGTGGTTCCCTATGAAAAAAAGCAAAAGAGCTTTTAACGTATACATGATATTTTAACGTATACATGATATATGAATATATTATGTATATGGGTATATAGCTGGTGAAAAGGGGTAGGGGGATCCATCGATATAGAAAGTAGACTGGAAATATAACCCATTATTTCTAATGATTCAAAAAAAAATAATGCTAGTTGCTGAGAGTTACTTCGGGGACAAGAAAATAAAATTTATTTGAGTTGTTCTCTGAATTCCAATCAAATACAACTGGATTTAATTAATCTAATTAATATAGTAGAATATGAACTGGCGATCAGAACATATATGGATAGAACTTATAAAGGGATCTAGAAAAACAAGTAATTTTTGCTGGGCCTGTATCCTTTTTTTGGGTTCGCTAGGATTTTTAGTGGTTGGAATTTCCAGTTATCTTGGTAGGAATCTGATATCTGTTTTCCCTTATCAACAAATCGTTTTTTTTCCACAAGGGATCGTGATGTCTTTCTATGGGATGGCGGGTCTATTCATTAGTTCCTATTTATGGTGCACAATGTCGTTGAATATCGGTAGTGGTTATGACCGATTCGATAGAAAAGAAGGAATCGTATGTATTTTTCGTTGGGGATTTCCTGGAAAAAACCGTCGCATCTTCCTTCGTTTCTTTATGAGAGATATCCAGTCAATCAGAATCGAAATTAAAGAGGGTCTTTATTCTCGTCGTGTCCTTTATATGGAAATCAGGGGCCAGGGATCCATTCCCTTAACCCGTACTGATGAAAATTTTACTACACGACAAATTGAACAAAAAGCTGCGGAATTAGCCTATTTCTTGCGTGTACCAATGGAAGTATTTTGAACTAAAAAAATTTTCACCCTACGAAATTCTTCTATTTATTGTGGTGGGATTGGGATATGTTTGGTTATACAGCAACATTTTTTGAAATAATAACTCTTAAGTACCTGAAAAGTTCTTTTGTCTCGAAATTAGAATAATATTCGTCACTTAAAGTGACTTTTTTTAGTATTAAGCAAACAGAACAAATGGGAATGGAATTGATTCGAATTTGTTCAATTGGGATATTTGAAAACAATATTTGCTTATTATTGTTAGTATTTTTTCACCATCCTTAGCATTTCCCCATTTTTTTATCGATTTAAGGTAAGCAAAAATCGGGAATAGATCCATAGGTTCTATACCTTACCTTGTTCTTATTATAGAAGTCATACTTCCAAAATCTTCCAAAATCAAATAAAGTCAACGAATAAAGCGAGTTCATTAACAATTCACAGATGCAAAGTGAAAAAAAAAAGAAAACATTAACTTCTCTTTCTTATCTTGTATCCATAGTTTTTTTGCCCTGGTGGATCTCTCTATCATTTAATAAATGTTTGGAACCTTGGATTACAAATTGGTGGAATATCGGGCAATCTGAAATGTTTTTGAATGATATTCAAGAAAAGAACGTTGTAGAAAGATTCATAGAATTAGAAGAACTCTTACTATTAGACGAAATAATAAAGGATTACCCGGGGACACATATACAAAAGTTTCCGATAGGAATCCATAAAGAAACTATGGAATTGGTCAAAACACACAATGAATACCATCTACATATCATTTTGCATTTCTCGACAAATATAATCTGTTTCACTATTCTAAGTGGTTATTTTATTATGCGTAGTGAGGAACTCGCTATTCTTAATTCTTGGGTTCAGGAATTTCTTTATAATTTAAGTGACACAATAAAAGCTTTTTCTATTCTGTTAGTCACTGATTTATGGATTGGATTCCACTCGCCCCACGGTTGGGAACTCCTGATTGGTTCGTTCTACAACGATTTTGGATTGGCTCATAATGAGAAAATTATATCTGGTCTTGTTTCTACTTTTCCAGTTATTCTAGATACAATTGTGAAATATTGGATTTTCCATTATTTAAATCGTGTATCTCCTTCACTTGTGGTCATTTATCATTCAATGAATGAGTAAAAAACTCATTTGATATTTTGGTATTACTCACCTTAAAATGTTTCTTTGTGCATATGCATAAAGAAATAAAAAATTACAATCTTACTTACTTTTTATACTTCTATCTGTTCAAAGTATTCTTCTATATTTCAGTACAATTATTCTATTACAATACATACAATGGCAAACTCATGGATAGGGAACTATACTAGCTACCTACCTAATTTATTGTAGAAATTCCGGGATCAATGATTCGATCATGCAAAATAGAAATACTTTTTTTGTGGTAAAAGAGCAGATAACTCGATCTATTTCTGTATCGATTATGATATATATAATAACTCATACATCCATTTCAAATGCATATCCCATTTTTGCGCAGCAGGGTTATGAAAATCCGCGCGAAGCAACTGGACGAATTGTATGTGCCAATTGTCATTTAGCTAATAAGCCCGTGGATATTGAAGTTCCGCAAGCTGTACTTCCAGATACTGTATTCGAAGCAGTTGTTAGAATCCCCTATGATAAGCAAGTGAAACAAGTTCTTGCTAATGGTAAAAAAGGGGGCTTGAATGTGGGGGCTGTTCTTATTTTACCGGAGGGATTTGAATTAGCTCCTTCCGATCGTATTTCCCCTGAGATGAAAGAAAAGATGGGCAATCTATCTTTTCAAAGTTATCGGCCCACTAAAAAAAATATTCTTGTTATAGGGCCTGTTCCTGGTCAGAAATATAGTGAAATTGTCTTCCCTATCCTTTCTCCCGACCCTACTATGAAGAAAGATGTTCACTTCTTAAAATATCCCATATATGTGGGGGGGAACCGGGGACGGGGTCAGATTTATCCCGATGGAAGCAAAAGTAACAATACTGTTTATAACGCAACATCCGCTGGTATAGTAAGTAAAATAGTACGTAAGCAAAAGGGTGGTTACGAAATAATCATAACAGATGCAGCAGATGGGCATCAAGTGGTTGATATGATACCTCCAGGGCCGGAACTTCTTGTTTCAGAGGGTGAATCCATTAAGCTTGATCAACCATTGACAAGTAATCCCAATGTAGGAGGATTTGGTCAGGGAGATGCTGAAATAGTGCTTCAAGATCCATTACGTGTTCAAGGTCTTTTATTCTTCTTCGCATCGATTATTCTGGCACAAATCTTTTTGGTTCTTAAAAAGAAACAGTTTGAAAAGGTTCAATTATATGAAATGAATTTCTAGATTCATGAATTCCTTAGCTTAGTATCGAGTTAATAAAAAGGGAAAGAGCTAAATCTAGTTTTTATCTTGATTGATACAAGATGTATCTATCATTCTAAAAAAATTATATAAAGTTTTCTTTTTGCAAAATGTCCATAATTCCTATTACTTGTATCTAGTTTTAGTAATGGATAATCGGTATACAGAGAAAGGATAAATGAAGGAAACGCATGTTTTTAGGAGACTATTCTTTCTAATTTTTTATTCGAGACAAGAAAGGGGTTTCTTTTTCTTGTGTCTAAATTAAATAATAAAGATTCTTGTTCCTATTCAGCAAAAATTTTTATTCCTATTTGCCGGGGCTTTCAGGATTTCTTTGTTTCAATTCATAAATTCATAAGAAGTAGTGAACAAATAAAAGGGTGCGTGTTAGTAATTCGTTGAGAAAATAGAATTTCTTCAATTATTCCGTTAATAAAAAAAATATAAAAATGGGAATGTTCTGATTTCCATTTTTTTTAGGCAGATTCAAATCCTTATTTATTATCTCACCACACCACAGTTAAAATTATCTAGGGTAAAGTTCCATTCATTAATATAAAAAAGCTTTCCACAGTATGTTTCCTATGTACAAATGGGATCGTTTGGAAAATAAATGGATGAATTCCCCAACATATAAAGGAATGAAATAAGCAGAATAAAAGCTTTGTTCTTTCCTTTTTATGAATGATTATATTATGTTTATGTTGACTAAATAACTTTTTTTTTTTCATTTTTGTGTTATAGGTAAGAACTCCACGGGACTTTACTAGTCTCATTCAAGGGGTAAAGTCCCGCGGAATTCTTACTTTTTCATGTCTATTCTATAATGCAGTTCATCTGATTACTTACTACAAGGATGAGCCCAATCCGGAATATGAACCATAAAAGAAAATACCTAATGAACCAATCACAAGAATACCAGCTACAGTACCTATCAGCCAAAGAGGAATCCTTCCAGTAGTATCGGCCATTTACCCCACTTTCCT